TTTGAATATATATTTTAGTGACAATTTTTTTTTAAATAAATTCACATTATTCGAAAATTTATTATTTATATAATTATATATAATAAATTTTCATAATATAAAAAAATTATTATTTAAATAATAAAAATTATAAACGAACTTCTACTAAGCAGTTTTTTGAGTCAAACCGATTCAGATTATTCCAATGTTTAATTATTTATTTGATTTGTCCCCCAAAAAACTTTGTGAATTCCCCGTTGAAAGAGATTTTGCTAGCGAAAAAGCTTTCAACGCTGCCCGACGCCCTTTGTTTTTCCAAATATTTTTCCGAATCCGTTTTTTTGATATAGAAGTGCGCTTTTTTGGAACTGCCATTAAAAAATTATAATTGATTATTCATTGCTATAGTTGGATGTGAAAGACATCTATTGTTCAAAACGAATTGTTCTTTACTATTTATTATCCATTTATTCTTTAAATTATAGTATACTCCTAATATAGCTATCGAAAATTTTAAATTCTTAGATTAGGAACAAAGAAAAAAATATATATATATAATGTTATTTTGTCAAAAAAAAATGAATTGTTTAATGATTCGTAAGAAACGAATTTAATAAAAAGAAGTCTTATTTTACTGGATCAACTTGTAGGCTGTCTTTTATGATTGATACCAAAATAAATAGTGTTTTTCGTGTAATTATTCCTTCTTGCTCTATAGCGGGAAATTTTTGTAATGCATACTAAATAATAATAATAAAGAAAATTTGCAGTTTCTATATTGTCAAAAAATTTTACTTCAAATAAATAGGTGGGTTCATTAATAGTTTCAGTGGATCATCTTATTTGAACAATTATAACTTCGTGACTTGAAATATTTGAAGTATTTGGCAAAAAATTAAGAATAATTAAGACTAGAAAAAGAAAATTCTATTTAACTTTTGAATATTTAAATTTTTTATTAACTGATCCTTTTGAAAAGAGATAAGAGCTGGTGAATCAGAAAAATTAATTAGGAATTAAATATACTTTTTTTATGGAATATACGTATCAATATTCATGGATCATACCTTTCATCTCACTTCCAATTCCTATCTTAATAGGAGTGGGACTTCTACTTTTTCCGACGGCAACCAAAAACCTTCGACGTATGTGGTCTTTTCCGAGTGTTTTATTGTTAAGTATAGTTATGATTTTTTCAGTTTATCTGTCTATTGATCAAATAAATAGTAGTTATATCTATCAATATGTATGGTCTTGGACTATCAATAATGATTTTTCTTTAGAGTTGGGCTACTTGATCGATCCACTTACTTGTATTATGGCAATATTAATCACGACTGTTGGAATTATGGTTCTTATTTATAGTGACAATTATATGTCTCATGATCAAGGATATTTGAGATTTTTTGCGTATATGAGTTTGTTCAATACGTCAATGTTGGGATTAGTTACTAGTTCGAATTTGATCCAAATTTATATTTTTTGGGAATTGGTTGGAATGTGTTCTTATCTATTAATAGGTTTTTGGTTCACTCGACCTACTGCGGCGAATGCTTGTCAAAAGGCATTTGTAACTAATCGCGTGGGGGATTTTGGTTTATTATTAGGTATTTTAGGTCTTTATTGGACAACGGGGAGTTTTGAATTTCGGGATTTGTTTAAAATATTCAATAACTTGATTTATAATAATGAGGTTAATTTATTATTTGTTACTTTGTGCGCCGTCCTATTATTTGCAGGTGCGGTTGCTAAATCGGCTCAATTTCCTCTTCATGTATGGTTACCTGATGCTATGGAGGGTCCTACCCCCATTTCGGCTCTTATACATGCTGCTACGATGGTAGCAGCGGGAATTTTTCTTGTCGCTCGGCTTCTTCCGCTTTTTATAGTAATACCTTACATCATGAATCTAATAGCTTTGATAGGTATAATAACAGTACTATTTGGAGCTACTTTAGCTCTTGCTCAAAAAGATATTAAGAGAGGTTTAGCCTATTCTACAATGTCTCAATTGGGTTATATGATGTTAGCTTTGGGTATAGGGTCTTATCGGGCTGCTTTATTTCATTTGATTACTCATGCTTATTCAAAAGCGTTGTTGTTTTTAGGATCTGGGTCCATTATTCACTCAATGGAATCGGTTGTTGGATATTCTCCAGATAAAAGTCAGAATATGGTTCTTATGGGTGGTTTAACAAAGCATGTGCCAATTACAAAAAATGCTTTTTTATTGGGTACCCTTTCTCTTTGTGGTATTCCACCCTTTGCCTGCTTTTGGTCCAAGGATGAAATTCTTAATGATAGTTGGTTGTATTCACCGATTTTCGCAATAATAGCCTGTTCTACAGCAGGATTAACAGCATTTTATATGTTTCGCATCTACTTACTTACCTTTGAGGGACATTTAAACCTTTATTTTAAAAATTACAGCGGAAAAACAAATAAATCCCTCTATTCAATATCATTATGGGGTAAAGAAGGATCAAAAATAATTAAAAACAACTTTAGTTTCTTATCATTA